CAAACAATTTAGCTTTAACCATGTTTTGTTTAGGGTCCCATATTATTGGTTGATAGAGAATCAAAGTTTATTTACCAATGAATCGCGAAATGCTATGGTTCGTACATATGATTTCTGAATTTATTCAGAAGTAATTCGCGAGATCGTGCACCTTTCTTTCCTAATTATAAAGAATAAAGTGCAGCTGGTTAGATCCAGCTTATTCTTGAAATAAACAACTCGCACACACTCCCTTTCCAAAAAAAATCAATACACCAAGGACTACACTTAGATTTATTGGATTTGTTGCTAAAATATCGGTATTAAATCCGAAACTCCCGGCGGATGGCCAGTGACCCAAGGAAACGAAAGAATCGGTTACATTTTTCATAGGATCTCCTCTTATAGATAGGACTGACTGACTAAATCGAACAGAGTTCTTTTTGTATTACTTCGCCCTTTTTTTTATTTGATTGATTTTTTTATTAATTTTCTTAATATTTTAAAATTTAATAATTTTTATTTCAATAAGAAAATTGAAATACTTGTTAGAATTGGGTCTCAGGTCGCATATCAATTGCGAAATACCTCATTTGTTGCAACGCTTCCTAAAAAAAGGGGGTTCCATTGGACTGAGAACGGGAAGGAAGAAAGCGAGTGGATCCGCTAATTCCTGATCCTCAAATTAGTCCTTCCCACGGGGTATTATCTCTAAGTTAAAGCTATTGTAGGAGTGAAATCGTTATTGTAGGAGTGAAATCTTGATATAATTCGAAAAATCAAGCGGCAAATCCAAGGTAATAAAATAAGAAAGACAAAACAAAAAACTTTACAAATTTATAGGATTAAACAAAGGGATTTGCAAATAAAAGTGCTAATGCCACGACCAGTCCATAAATTGTTAAAGCTTCCATAAAAGCCAGACTAAGCAATAAAGTACCTCGTATTTTACCCTCTGCCTCTGGTTGTCTTGCGATACCTTCTACAGCTTGGCCCGCAGCAGTACCTTGACCAACTCCAGGTCCAATAGAAGCCAGCCCTACAGCCAATCCAGCAGCAATAACGGAAGCAGCAGAAATCAGTGGATTCATGGTAAGCTCCTCGCATAAAAATAAAGAAATGGTTAATGATACAAGCAACCAATGAATTATGACTTATTATTCCATTACTAAGATCCACCCAATCCAGTCGAAATAACTATGAACTACAAATTAAAGTAATGAGATTATTGAATCGTATAAGCAGAACTGCTTCGATCTCGCGTTTTCCTATCCACGGAGTCTTTATCAATCCATAATCAATGCAGAAGGACCTAGTTCTTCCGTTTCATTTATTTGTTCCGAACCATTCATTCTTTCAATTCTGCACTCTTTCTCTTCTATATGCTATGCTTGATTTCATCTGTTTATTCATTCGGCCCAGACGAAACGGAAGAACTTCTATTGTAATTCCTATCTAAATTCACGGTGGGGTAGAAAAGTCAATAAGATATATGGATAGTTCATATATAACCAGTAAATATCTAATATCACATATACATGGCTTTCTTCCATAACGTAAACAAAAAATTCACATCTAATATTCAACCCGATTCTAGAATCATTCTTTGAAACATACAGAAGAGTTGGCTTATAATTAAATAACATATACCCAGTTTGACCCCATCCCTAACCCATTTTTTTATGAATCTCGTTTGTAAATTATTGGTTTCCTTTTCTTTATCATTATCCCGATCCCGCATTAATACAAGCATGAATACAAACTGACGAATTCATTAGTCTGACTGACTCCTTCCATATCAATACAATATCCATATTAGAGATCCAATTAATTGCATGCAATTAATTCAAATTTTGATCAATCATTGAATTGACTGAAATCAAATGAAATGGGATGGGAATAGTTTCATAGAACATTTTTTTTATCGCACATCGGAACCGGATAACAATTCTTATCTTATCCAAATTATGATTAGGTATGAATCGTAATCAATATTGTGATTGACTGAACAAATAGAAATAGAATATTGGGGAGTATGATATAAGTGGCCCCAACGGAAATCTTAGGAAAAAGATCCTTTAGATCTCGTTCATTCCTTTTTGTTGACAATTGAATTCCAAAATATCGTAATCTTTTTTACTAGTACTCTAAATCATATATATCCTTGTATCTATTCTGTTCCAAAATAGCTTATTTGAACGCCTATACAATACATTGCGTTGGGATAAATAAAAAAGCATATTTTGAAAGATAGTCAATGATGACCCTCCATGGATTCCCCTATATAAGCCGCGGCTAAAGTTGCGAAAATAAGAGCTTGAATACCACTTGTAAATAATCCAAGGAACATGACAGGTATAGGAACTACTGAAGGTACTAAAGAAACAAGAACAACAACTACTAATTCATCAGCCAATATATTACCAAAAAGTCGAAAACTAAGCGATAAGGGTTTTGTGAAATCTTCTAGGATGTTAATTGGTAAAAGTATTGGAGTTGGTTGAATATATTTACCGAAATAACCCAATCCTTTTTTTGTAAGACCTGCATAGAAATAGGCAACTGACGTAGGTAAAGCTAAAGCAACAGTAGTATTTATATCATTCGTGGGTGCGGCTAACTCCCCATGAGGTAACTGTATTATTTTCCAAGGTAAAAGAGCACCCGACCAGTTGGAAACAAAAATAAATAAGAACATAGTTCCAATAAAAGGAACCCATGGACCATATTCTTCTCCAATTTGAGTTTTGCTCAAGTCTCGAATGAATTCAAGGACATATTCGAAGAAATTCTGACCGTCGGTTGGAATGGTTTGTGGATTCCGAACAGCTATAGTAGCAGAACCTAATAAGATAGCAATTACGAACCAAGAAGTAATAAGTACTTGGGCATGGACTTGGAAACCTCCTATTTGCCAATAGAAATGTTGGCCTACTTCTACACCGGATATATCGTATAACCTTTTTAATGTGTTGATGGAACATGGTAGAACATTCATATTGCTTGCCCTCTGACAGAAATAGAACTTAAAAAGGAATTATTTTGATTCAATTATCTCTTTATCGATTCGCCTACTTTAACTGTATATTTCGGATACCAAGTAATTACATAATATCCCCGGGAATTTTTATCTTTTATATTCAGGATGGATATAGTATAGTAACCGATTCCACAAATCGATGGAATTGACGAAGTAATTGACTTATCTTATTATTAATCAACGATTTCTTATATAGCTATAACGACCCTCACAAATTGCGGATACTAATTTGTTAAGAATTAATCGAATTGAAGCTATAGCGTCATCATTGGCTGGAATCGAAATATCTGCAAGATCTGGGTCACAATTTGTATCGATTAAACAAATTGTTGGAATTCCCAAAGTAACACATTCTCGAAGAGCCGTATATTCTTCTTGCTGATCAACGATGATTACAATATCAGGCAACCCCGTCATATAGTTGATGCCACCCAGATATGTTTGCAAGTGAGATAATTGTCTCTTCAACATTGCTGCATCTCGTTTCGTAAGACGGTTGAGTCTTCCCGTCTTTTGTTCTGCTCTCAAGTCCCTGAACTTATGAAGTCTTGTTTCTGTAGTGGACCAATTTGTTGACATACCACCGAGCCATTTTTTATTAACATAATGACATCGAGCCCTTATTGCAGCCGATGCTACTGAATCAGCTGCTTTATTTTTTGTACCAACGATTAAGAATTGTTTTCCCCTACTTGCTGCATCAAAAACTAAATCACAAGCTTCTGATAAAAAACGAGCAGTTCTAGTAAGATTTGTAATATGAATACCTTTACGCTTTGCAGAGATGTAAGGTGCCATTCTAGGATTCCACTTCCTAGTACCATGACCAAAATGAACTCCTGCTTCCATCATTTCTTCCAGATTTATGTTCCAATACCTTCTTGTCATTTCTCCCCACACTTCCTCTTTTTTTTATGAGGTACCCTGAAAAAATTGTTCCGATGGAACCTTTCTACCGGAGATTGAGCGGTAATACATGGTCCAAGCCATTAATTCCTTTCTATTCATTTTTTTTTAACAAAAGAAGGGACCGGCTAGTTAAAGTTAAATTATAAATTAAAAGGATGATCGCTCTTAGGAATCAGTAAATCCTGTAAATGATTGTTCTGATGTATCGTTGTATCGTGGAAATTTTTGGAGATGCAAGAATCCAATAATTTTTTGTGGTGGAACAAAATATCTCTGATGCCCCCCTCGAATAGATTCTTCTTTTCGATTTCCAAAGAAATGTTGCTGTGTTGGCTTAAACGGTGCACTAATCCTTTGAATCCGGTACCAACGGGTATCACACCCCCCAGAACAACATTTTCTTTCAGGCCTTTCAACCAATCGATACGACCTCGTAGAGCGGCTTTTGCTAAAACTCGAGCAGTTTCTTGAAAACTCGCTTCAGATATGAAACTTTGAGTATTCAGAGACGCTCGCGTTATGCCCAATAAGACGGCTCGGTAACAGATCGTTTCTTCCAAAGCGCGCCCCGTTCGTTCCGCTCGCAACAATCCAATGAATTCACCTGGTGAAAAAACATTAGACATTCCATCTTCTGAAACCAACACTCTTGATGTTATTTGACGTACAATAATTTCTATATGCCTATTATGTATCTGCACTCCCTGGGATCGATAAACTTTTTGAATTTTATTAACCAAAGATATACGACTTTGCGCTATGGTTAGCTCAGCGCTAATCAAGAATCCCCAAGGAATCCCAAGAATTCTTGTTATACGTTCGTTCCAACCTTCAACCCGTTTTTCTAAGTTCATTGATATTGAATCAATCGAACGAACTTCTAACACTTGTTCTACTTTTGGAAGACCTTGCGTTATATCACCAGATCTCGATTTTTCATATATAAATGTAACTAAGGTATCTCCTTCGTAAAGGATTTCCCCATAATGGCCATGAACGGTTGCTCCTGGAGTAGCCAAATAGGGCTTTGCAGATCTTATTACTAAAGAGTCAACATGAACAATTAGAACCTGACCCGATTTTAGATGTGGTCCATACTTAGATATACATACATTTTCACAAAAAAACTGTCCAAGGCTAATTATCGTCGATGTTTCTTCACAATAATCGTGATGGAAAAAATACCAATTCCGATTGAATGGATAAAAAATCATGTTACTGGTTGGATTGGGATTATAAATCCTCCCATTTTCATCCATTAAATAATATTTAAGTATTTGGAAAGTCTGTTTTAAATTGTCAAGCAGCGAATGTTTATTTACCAAGATCTGATTATGAGTTATTAAATAGTAAAATGAAAAAAAATTCGTAATTTTAGGGACAATTCCTAAAGGACCCAACGAATTCCTAATTGGAAGTAGTGGATCCCTTTTATTTGATTTTTTTGTCACATTGTTGTTATATTTCAAATCGTTGAGTGGACCTATTCGAGAACAATTAGATGATGACAAAGTTATCAAAGATTCGCATTCCTTATTTCTATTCACCAACGTACGAATAGTTCCTTGATGCCAGGTAAGTGATTGTTTAATCCTTACCTTGGAATAAAAAGGATTGAGATTGGTACGATCTGATCCATTAGCGGGAATTAATCCTGCCGGATCATTCCTTTTTCTGGTATACAAAATGAGGGACTTCACTAAGTCCATTCTTATGAAATCTCGAATCAGATCATTTACCCTTACCTCAACAAAGGATGCATGAACCTCCTCTATGGAAGAACCCTTTTTGTCTTGGTCCCAATTCAATACTAAACAAGTTCGAACTAATTGAATATTTGTATGAGAAATTCCGCGAATTGGTTTACCATTTCCAGAAAGGATATAATTGACAACTCGAAGTTGCACATGATCCCTTTCCTGCAAGGGATCCTGGGGGAAAAGCGTTGCTAAATTTAGCCCGTCCGCCGTTTCATATGTGACTACGGGTCGAACCAAAACAAAATACTTTTTTTTGGTGGGTGTGATCCGTTGGACATAGATCCAATTTTTTGATTCCTTAGAATTTTTTTTTCCCGTTCCTAGTGGTATCAAGATGCCGCTGTGCCAGGATATCTTATCTGTCTCTCCAGGAAAATAGATATCCCCAGAAAATATTTTGAGTTCAATCTTTTTTTTTTTTTTCTCCACTCGGACCAATCCGCCTACTCGGCTTCTTATATTGAAAGTAATTCGTGTATCTACTCCAATGATACTATTGTTCCGTACCATTATAGAAGAAGATCCGGGTAAGATATGCACTTCCTCGGGAATGAAAAAAAATCGATCTATTTTCGTTTGGTATTTTGACCTAAATTCTTTTGTTCTTCGATACTCAATCAAATCCTCTTTTTTGACGATTGAATCCACCTCTATAGTCCCATATTGAGTAATTCCTGAACTCTTTCTTCTGTATCGGGGATCATCGAAATAAGCAAGAATACTATTTATACGGAAAAGACCATTTATGGGTATTTCAATCGAGATACCCGAACGGGGTATTAGTTCTTTTTCTTGATTAGATTGTAATGGAATGATGAATCTATTTCTTCGCCTCTTTGCCAATAAATCAGAATTATCGTCGAGAATGGGGGGATATATGAAATTACAATGAACATTACATATGATTCGATCAGGTCCTGAATAATCAAGAACCCACTCCTCCTTTTTACCAGAAGGATCCGACCTAAACGATTTGTGTCTCACTTGATCATTAGTCACTGAAGGGTTAGAAATATATTTTCGTTCGGCAGAAAGAGAATGAATATTTATTTGATCTTGATCCTTGTGGAGCGAAAAAGGGACTATACTGGATCTGTACGGAACTCCAGATACTATCCACAAATGGCTTGTTTTTGGTAAGAGATGAACATTACCATATGTATATTCGGGTGCATGGTACACAGCGATACTCCAGTGCATTTCTCCCTCTGAGTCAGAATAAATATGTTTTCGAACTCTCTCTTTAAAATTCAAGGTGGATGCTTCGGCGCGAATCTCAGCAATCACTTGTTCTGATTCTACATATTGATCATTTTTAACTAAAATCAAACTTTTTGGTGGAATATTCACATTATGTAGAAGATCTTGACCCTCAATAGTTACATATAGGTCTATATAACATAGAAAAGCAGGATACCCATGACGTGTACGTGTGGGATGAACCAAATCTTCATTGAATTTTATTTTTCCATTATCAGGAGCTCGTACATGTTCTGCAGTACCACCTGTAAATACTCCACCGGTATGAAAAGTTCTTAATGTTAGTTGAGTCCCGGGTTCCCCAATAGATTGACCCGCAATAATACCTACTGCTTCTCCCAATTCGACCAAGTCGCCATGAGTGGGACTACGGCCATAACATAATCGACAGATCCAAGATGTACTCCTGCAAGTAAAGGGGGTTCTAATAGATATTGGTTGTACTCGAAAGGTTATGAATCGATTAACAAGCCCAATCCCAATATCTTGATTTCTAATGGCAATGCATCGTGAACCCATATATATATTGTCTGCTAATACACGACCAATTAA